AGAAATTCTGCGTATTTTGACCAATTCAAGGTGAAAAAGGGGGTTGCTCCCTCGGCAAAACTCGGATAAAGTTGAGCCAAAAGATCCCGATTCAAGATAAATTCATGAGGAAGTGGAATCTCTTTGGGATCTACTGCAGCATTTAGAAATTGGTTAATTGGTAAAGATACATGTATTTGATGTCCTGCCCAAGAAAGAGATCCCAACCCCAGGAGCCCTGTCAAATGGTGATTCAACATAGATTCTACATCTTGGAACCAAGCCAATTTTGGAGCAGCTTTGTGATAATGAAACCAACCAGCAAAAAGCATTAAGGCTGCAAAGACCAATGCACCAATTGCGGTACAATACAGTTGTAATTCACTAGTTATTCCAGATGCTCTCCAAATCTGAAAAAAACCGGAGGTTATTTGTATTCCTCGGAACCCTCCCCCTACATCACCATTCAATATTTCTTGGCCCACTATTGGCCAAACCACCTGAGCACTAGGCCTAATGTGAGTAGGATCACTTAACCATGCCTCATAATTGGAAAAACGAGCACCATGAAAATACATGCCACTCAGCCAAAGAAAGATGATAGAGAGTTGGCCGAAATGGGCACTAAAAACTTTTCGGGAAATCTCCTCTAAATCATTAGTATGGCTATCAAAATCATGAGCGTCAGCATGTAGGTTCCAGATCCAAGTAGTAGTATCAGGTCCCTTAGCTATTGTTCTTGAGAAATGACCAGGTTTTGCCCATTCCTCGAAAGAAGTTTTTATGGGATCTCTATCTACCAAAATTTTCACTTCTGGTTCCGGTGAACGAATAATCATTGAGTCCTCCTCTTTCCAGACAACACATACAAAGAGACCTGCCAACATAAAACAGAATTTGTGAACTTATTAGAGATGTTTCTATTGAGTTTTGTTCTCTTCTATCTCACAGTTATCTATTTTATATTTTCTTTAATTTAATCTATTTTCTTTAGTTATTCACTAGAACAATTATGATCTCGAAGTCAATCCGGGGCAAGTGTTCGAATCTATTATGACATAACAGTGGGGCGCTCAACGGACCTTTTTAATCTTCTAAGACCTTTTTTGCGAACTTTGAATGGAAGTTAAATAATTTTTTGTGCAGCCTAATCTAATGTATTCATATTTTTTTCAGAAGTTCCTAGATAGAACTAATTTTACCTTTTTTATAGAGAAAAAGTATTATTATGTACTTACTCTATTTCAAATCCCGTGAGCAGTCATTAGCATTCATTAGCATTCATTATTAGGCAATCTCCCAGGCAATATAATATACCGGTATTTTATTTCTTTTTTTTTCGAAAGGTCTATTTTCTTTTATTAATTTCATTGAATATTAGTTTGAATAGCAGAAAAAGGAGAAAATTCTCTACTGTATCCACATATCGTTTATCTCTATGAAATACTAGACGAAATCTAACAATTTTAAAGGGATATAATTAATTTCTGTGATTGGTCGTTCCTATAGAAATGAGTTTTTAATTTGATTAATGGGTACAACAAACAAAAATTTATAACTATAGATATCTATCTATCTATATAGATAGAATTATAGATAGATAGATATAATTTAATAAGAAAATATAAGAAAAAAAAATAAATAAACAGGGTGTTCTTATTCAAAACGTCCTGTGATCTTCAACCAATTTTGGGCTTCAATATAATTACCGGGGGTTAGGGCTATAGCTTGTTTCCAATATTCAGCGGCTTGATTAAACCAAGACTCCGCAACTTCCGAGTCTCCCTGTCGAATGGCCTGTTCTCCTCGGTCGGAATAGGTGAGTAAATTCCTTTCCTTAGAACCGTACTTGAGAATTTCCTGACTCATACGGCTCAGCAGTAAATTCTTTTTTTGTTCTATTATCTTGAAGTTAACTAAAAGAAAAAAAGAAGTTATTTACATAAGTTTCAAACTTGAATTTTGACTAATAAAGAATTTCATCTTTTTTTAAGTTTTATCTTTTCTCCTACCTTCAGAAAAGGGAATAAAGAATCGGCATTAACACCCTCATTATAATTTTCTGAAAAGTAACTATCTCGATTTTATATATCATATACTTTATAATATATCCATTTCTATAGAATCTTGGAAAAAGTCTTTTCTTTCTTATTTATAAAGTAAAGATAAAATACTTTCTATCTTTGGGATTTGATACTACACCGCTGCTCAAAATATCGGGGGATCCACTTTATTACATAAGTGGATTCCTGACTTTTCTATCATGAGATAAGTAAGCAGTTTTTATTGTATCGGTTCAAAACCGCGTTAATGGATCCTTACGATGCTTCCTTTATCAATTAGATCTTTTATCCATAGAAAAGGGGGTATCTAGACATATTGATTTCTTCATATTTTGACTTCTATGAAGTTTCATTCTTTGCTACAGCTGATAAAAATCGTTGTTTTGGACGATATATGTATATGTAGAAAGCCTTTATTTCTAGTATTTATTATCTTAGTATTTGTAGATTTGCTTGTT